CAACCCCCTAAAGCAAAATAGGCACAAGGAAAGAGCAATAGACCGGACCAACCTACAAAAACGAAACGGTCCCTCCGCAACCAGTCATCCATAGTATCAAATAAATCCTTTTCGTCTTTGGTAAATCTACCAAGGGCTATAGTCATAGTGATCCTCCTATTCAACTACTTCAACCATTTCCGAACACCTCATAGCATTTTCGGGACATACGAGAGTTCAATCATTTATGTATGATTCCTCGTCCACTTCCAATGGGTTTCGAAGAAAAAAATACTTTTTTTCTTTTCTATTGGGTCATAAACCGACCTAGATAAATCCACGAGCTCGATTATTCCTTCCTCTTCTTATTCTGAATAACTATCTGAATCCTGAATTGTCTTATGACTCATCAATCAGATGAATTTTTTGAAATAACTATTCAAGGAACAAATGATCCCCGCTCCCACCACCAGTAGCTCCTCCGATTTACACCCGCTCCATCAACTAATCTTATTTTTGGATCTTTTTTGTGATATTTAGAAAAGATTAATAAATATAATATCTTTATGGATTCTTCCAACTTCTATGTATAGTAAATTACTACAGTACCCTATATAATATCTAATTTATTCCTTTTTTGACTCTTTAATCTTTTTTAAGATTTTTTTTTGTTGTTTTTTTTTTATATTTCCCCCTTTTCCTTCAGATAAATCGAAAACTCCGGAGTATGGTATATTTTTTAACGGGTCGAACCAAAAAAGCCGCTTTTTATATTTTCTTATTTACTTTACCTTTAGTTGTCATAAAAAAAGGAAAATTCCCTATTTTTCCCTGCGACCAAATTAAATGAAATATGCTATACAGTATTAAAATAATTAAATACTATATCTATATATAGGAGACTGGAAACGAAAATATCTTTCTCGTATCCGTTATCCATCACATTGGCGAAACAAAAATATCGGATGCATCAATATGTAAGGGTAAGGTACATGAAGCCACGATCTGATATATATATATATATATATAATAGATAAACATCCTCTCTAGACTAGATATAAGCAACTGATCTTTCTTTGGAATCAAAGAAAGATATTAACAAATAGACGTCTCTTATTTTGTGACTCGGAATAAATAAACGTTTCCTATCGACGAACAGAATAATAATTTATTCCTATGGAGGATCCAGGAACAAGAAGATTTAATCGGAAATATCGACAAATTCGTGTGGCGTAGTCTAAGGAAATAAAAACAATTCCGAGACTACTATTCTATCTCTATCGAATTTGAATATCAGAATAGCTGATGTAGTCACGATTCAATGGGTCAGGTCCACTTACCTTTTCTTTTGTTTATTTCTTCTATTTACATTTAAGAAGTAGGAATATTTGGCGATTCATAATGGGAATTGAGTAGATAGAATATCTATGTCCTAGAACCAAAAATATTGAATAATGAAACCTGAGTAGAAGTATAGCCTGTAGTGGCATAGTCGTCCTCCCAATATCCAATAAGTGGGGTGACTTAACTTATCATTATAATGACTATAATATAACTCATTATAATAAAAACTATTATATTTATAATATGCTTATGTGGACTTTTTTTATTACAAATATCAACAATCTCTCTATTATCCACTAAAGAATGAAGACTCAAACTGGAGTTTTGTGGAAAAAGCCCCTTATCGGATTTGAACCGATGACTTACGCCTTACCATGGCGTTACTCTACCGCTGAGTTAAAAGGGCCTATTTTATTCCATTCCGGAATGAACCAATGTGAAGACATATATATATATGTACATATATTATATACATAGGTGCATGCAGTAGACTCATAGTGTCTCATTCGGGAATAATAATTTTGTTAGGCAGTCTAGCCTAAAACCTAATTTTTTTTTATTTGCTTTTATTGACCCCTATCACAACGAGATTCGCTTGATTGATACACAATTTGACATAGGATCCAAGATATTTGATATGTGATCAAATCATGTAATGAAAAGATTCAACTCGTACCTGGAATCAAGCTCTAAAAAAAAACTTTGCTATCGTTTTTTTTTTTATTTCCTAGCTGTGAGACGGGCATATCTCATCTTAACAATGCGTGAATCGATGGGTGAAAGTCAAAAAATGGAGTTTCACCTTTTTCTGTCGGACAAATCGCCGGGATCCTATACTTCATTAATGGATAAGTATTATAACATTATTTCTCTATATGAAATGAAGTAATGTTTATTTTATTTATACTATATAGAATGTTTATCCATTATAATGATATGGATATATCATACATATTTTATTTCTATATATTCTAATGATGTGTCATAGTATATATATCATTCATTATATTATTAGAATATATAGAAATAAGAAATAGAATAGAGAAATTTTGAATGGTTCATGAACCACGAATGAAGAATAGAAAAATTCTATCGGAATCACGAAAGGTGGAAAACTTATTCAGATTTAGTCACACCATTATATTGACAATTACACAAAACTATTCATACTAAGAGC